TGGGGCTAATAGTTTTCATTCCCCATCTCCTCATGGAAAACCCTTTTCGCTCCGCTTAGCCCTATCCCCTTCTAGAGGTATTTTAGTGATAGGTTCTATAGGAACTGGACGATCCTGTTTGGTCAAATACCTAGCGACAAACTCCTATGTTCCTTTCATTACGGTATTTCCGAACAAGTTCCTGGATGACAAGCCTAAGGGTTATCTTATTGATGATATTGATGATAGTGACGATATTGATGATAGTGACGATATTGATGATAGTGACGATATCGATATTGATGATAGTGACGATATTGATGATAGTGATGATGACCTTGATATTGATACGGAGCTGCTAACTATGACGAATGTGCTAACTATGTATATGACGCCGAAAATAGACCGATTTGATATCACCCTTCAATTCGAATTAGCAAAAGCAATGTCTCCTTGCATAATATGGATTCCAAACATTCATGATCTGCATGTGAATGAGTCGAATTACTTATCCCTCGGTCTATTAGAGAACTATCTCTCCAGGGATTGTGAAAGATGTTCCACTGGAAAGATTCTTGTTATTGCTTCGACTCATATTCCCCAAAAAGTGGATCCCGCTCTAATAGCTCCGAATAAATTAAATACATGCATTAAGATACGAAGGCTTCTTCTTCCACAACAACGAAAGCACTTTTTCATTCTTTCATATACTAGGGGATTTCACTTGGAAAAGAAGATGTTCCATACTAACGGATTCGGGTCCATAACCATGGGTTCCAATGCGCGAGATCTTGTAGCACTTATCAATGAGGCCCTATCGATTAGTATTACACAGAAGAAATCCATTATAGAAACTAATACAATTAGATCAGCTCTTCATAGAAAAACTTGGGATTTTCGATCCCAGATAAGATCGGTTCAGGATCATGGGATCCTTTTCTATCAGATAGGAAGGGCTGTTACACAAAATGTACTTCTAAGTAATTGCCCCATAGATCCTATATCTATCTATATGAAGAAGAAATCATGTAAGGGAGGGGATTCTTATTTGTACAAATGGTACTTCGAACTTGGAACGAGCATGAAGAAATTAACGATACTTCTTTATCTTTTGAGTTGTTCTGCCGGATCGGTCGCTCAAGATCTTTGGTCTTCATCCAGACACGATGAAAAAAATTGGATCACTTCTTATGGATTCGTTGAGAATGATTCTGATCTAGTTCATGGCCTATTACTATTATTACTATTAGAAGTAGAAGGCGCTCTGGCTCTGGCGGGATCCTCACGGACAGAAAGATATTGCAGTCAGTTTGATGATAATCGAGTGACATTACTTCTTCGGTCCGAACCAAGGAATCAGTTAGATATGATGCAAAATGGATCTTGTTCTATCGTTGATCAGAGATTTCTATATGAAAAATACGAATCGGAGTTTGAAGAAGGGGAAGGGGCCCTCGATCCGCAACAGATAGAGGAGGATTTCTTCAATCACATAGTTTGGGCTCCTAGAATATGGCGCCCTTGTGGCAATCTATTTGATTGTATCGAAAGGCCCACTGAATTGGGATTTCCCTATTGGACTGGGTCATTTCGGGGCAAATGGATCATTTATCATAAAGAGGATGAGCTTCAAGAGAATGATTCGGAGTTCTTGCAGAGTGGAACCATGCAGTGCCAGACACGAGATAGATCTTCCAAAGAACAAGGCTTTTTTCGAACAAGCCAATTCATTTGGGACCCTGCGGATCCATTCTTTTCCCTATTCAAAGATCAGCCCTCTGTCTCTGTGTTTTCACGTCGAGAATTCTTTGCAGATGAAGAGATGTCAAAGGGGCTTATTGCTTCCCAAACAAATCCTCCTACATCTATATATAAACGCTGGTTCATCAAGAATACGCAAGAAAAGCACTTCGAATTGTTGATTCATCGCCAGAGATGGTTTAGAACCAATAGTTCATTATCTAATGGATCTTTCCGTTCTAATACTCTATCCGAGAGTTATCAGTATTTATCAAATCTGTTCCTATCTAACGGAACGCTATTGGATCAAATGACAAAGACATTGTTGAGAAAGAGATGGCTTTTCCCGGATGAAATGAAACATTTGATTCATGTAACAGGAGAAAGATTCCCCATTCCTTAGCCGTAAAGATATGTGCCCATGAAAAGGGGATTAAGTGGAACAGAATTGGCCGGATGGTAGAGTCGTGGAAACACTTGTTTCTTCCATCTTTTTGGCCTTAGCTCCATGGAACAATATGCTACTGCTGAAACATGGAAGAATTGAAATCTTAGATCACTATGTGTGGATGATATGAACTGCCTAAACAAGAATTCTTGAACGGCGAAAGAGCCTATTACTCGCTACATCAAACAATTTCTACTAATGAAACCATGTAAATCCATCGGAAAATACGCATGTCCGCTGAAATGGTTGTTGCTATCTGCTCCAATAACGAATCATTGGTTTCATTGAATAACTAAAGAAGATAGATAGACCTTTCTCTTCGTCTCAGGTCGA